CGTAAGGTCCCCAATTCGACAATGGAATTCTGTCTGCTATATTTCTAATAAAAAGAGTGCTTCGGAATTGATCTTATCTTTTAATAATTTGAATTTTTCTTTGTTGAGGACTAACTTAATCCTTGAATAAAATGTTTCTTGTAGCAATATCAATAGATATTTCAACCTAGTGTTTTCAAGTACGAAAAACTACTAGACAAAGATCTCGCTCTTTCTAGTGCAATTCCATCCACTCTTTCTATTTTCTTTTTTTTTTTTCGTTCCTATTCTCCTTTCTCAAAAAAGGGGACTTTAAACAAAGTTAAAGGATTACTTCGTTCTTGATAGTTATTTACTTAATCGGTGGATAGAAGCATACTCTGGATCGGAATCGTGAGGAGTACTCCTTACTAATTTCTACCAATTGAAAGCCCCAATTTGAATTCCTTTTATGCGCAGAAAAAGACTGTTGAATAACTTACATAATCCCTATTACGAATCCTTTGTGTATCTTGGTGTTCCTAACTATCCACGCATTTTTGTCAATCCACGTTAGGGTCATACGTACGCTAATCGAGAGTCAAAACCCCATACGGTTGATCTTTTGAACCCGCTTCAAGCCATGATGACTAATCAACCAATCTTGGGGTAAACAGCCTCTAATGCTTATATTGACTTGTACTTCATTCTTGTACATAGGAAATGAGACTCAATGTTTTACTGCAAATTTCGAAGCCGTTTCTTTCACTCATATAACTATCTGGTTTAGTTCATCAACCCTCGAATGATGAATCAAAAATGAAAATAGATATTCAACTCATGACACTTCCGTCCTAGAAAGAAAAGAGATAGGGGGATTTTTTGTCTTAACGAATCACACGTAGAGATATTGATAACACACATAGGGTTAAGGGGATTTCATAACTAATTGATTGAGCAGCAGCTCGTAGACCACCTAAAAAGGAATATTTATTATTTGAGCCATATCCTGACATAAGAAGGCCGACGGGGGCAATACTTGAAATAGCAATCCATAAAAAAACACCGATCCTGAGATCGGATAGAACAAGGTGATAACCAAAAGGAATTACTAAATAACTTAGTAAAATTGATATGACTGCTATGGATGGTCCGATACTGAATAAACGAGTATCTCCTCTAGATGGAAGAAGATTCTCTTTGAAAAGTAATTTTGTACCATCTGCTAGAGCTTGAAGAATTCCCAAAGGTCCGGCGTATTCAGGGCCAATACGTTGTTGTATCCCTGCAGATATTTCTCTTTCTAACCAAACAATTACTAGTACACCTATTGTGATTCCTAATGCAGGAGTCAAAATAGGGACAAGCATCCATATGATCCCATAGAGCTCTTTTAAGAATTCCAATCTCGAAAAAGAATTGATAGCTTGTACTTCTGTTGTATCCATTATCATTTTAACGATCAACTTCTCCCATAATGATATCTATACTACCTAGTATCGTCATAATATCGGCCAATTTCATTCTTTTAACTAACTGAGGAAGAATTTGCAAATTGATAAAACCGGGTGGGCGAATTTTCCATCGCCAAGGAAAAACACTCTTATCTCCTATCAGAAAAAGGCCCAATTCTCCTTTTGGCGCTTCGACTCTGACATAAAGTTCTTGCTTCGACAATTCAAAAGTCGGAGAAGGCTTTTTACTAATGAATCGATAGTCAAAATCATTCCATCCGGGATCCCTTACTCTATCAAAGCGTCGGATTTCTAAATTCTCATAGGGCCCCCCCGGAATTCCTTCTAGAGCCTGTTGAATAATTTTGATAGATTCTGTCATTTCACCGATTCGTACTAAATAACGAGCTAATGAATCTCCCTCTTTTTGCCATTGGACTTCCCAAGCGAATTCGTCGTAACACTCATAATGATCAACTTTACGAAGATCCCATTGTATTCCAGAAGCTCGTAGCATTGGGCCCGACAAACCCCAATTTATTGCTTCCTCTTCGCCAATAATGCCGACTCCTTCAACCCGTTCTAAAAAAATAGGATTCCGTGTAATAAGCTTTTGATATTCAGAAATCGCTGTTAAAAAATAATCGCAAAAATCCAAACATTTATCTATCCAGCCATGAGGTAAATCAGCAGCGACTCCTCCGATACGAAAATAATTATGCATCATTCGCATACCGGTGGCAGCTTCGAATAGGTCATATATCAATTCTCTTTCGCGAAAAATATAGAAGAAGGGGGTCTGTGCGCCAATATCTGCCATAAAAGGGCCAAGCCATAACAAATGCGAAGCTATACGACTTAACTCCAACATAATGACTCTGATATAGCTGGCCCTTTTAGGTACTTGAATATTGCCTAACTGTTCGGGTGCATTTACAGTTATGGCTTCTGTGAACATAGTAGCTAAATAATCCCAACGTGTTACATAAGGCAAATATTGTATAATTGTTCGGTTTTCTGCAATTTTTTCCATCCCTCTGTGTAAATAACCCAATATTGGTTCACAGTCAATAACATCTTCACCATCTAGAGTAACAATGAGTCGAAGAACACCATGCATTGATGGGTGGTGAGGTCCCATATTGACTATCATGAGGTCTTTTCTTGGAGCTGTTACAGTCATAGGTTTTTTCCTGATTCATTCTTCCATGAATTGCTGAAAGCGAAAAGAAGTTCATCAAAATTTAAGACAATCAAAGGCAAAATGACTCTTCAAATTAACGAGTTTTTTTCTCCAACTGGTCGAGTAATTCTTTGAATTCTTTATAATGTACTCGAGTTTTTTTTTGCTCCAACTGGTCGAGTAATTCTTTGAATTCTTTATAATGTACTCGAGTTTTTTTTGACAAATAAGCCAGCAGCCGGTGACGTTTTCCCAGAATTTTCTGCAGACCTCTCTCAGATAAATAGTCTTTTTTGTGCAATTGCAAATGTGAAGTCAGTCTCTGTATCTTATTGGTGAAACTGACTATTTGAAATTCAACAGACCCTCTGTTTTCTTTGTTTTCCTCTTGCGAAATAATTGAAATGAATGAATTTTTGACCATAAAAGAATTTTTCCCTCCCCTTTTGACAGATATGAATTTTATTGATCCGTAAGAATAATGCCAGAAAGTTGAATGTAGTATACACAACAATCGGACTTTCTGGCATTATTTTGACTGAGTTTCTCAATTAAGCAATTTTGAATTGGATTCGGATAGTGAGTCAAAAGGATGGTACATTTTTACACTCACCAAAGCGAATAGTTTTTTAGTACGAAGATTCTGTTGATTTCTTTCTAGATCTAATTAATTGGGCATTAACTTAGTATCACAGTATCCTATGATGGAAGACAGGGCAAATGTGCATCTGGTTGCTTGCATATAACATATATGGTACAGAATAGATAGGAAAACCATCACCGAATTTTGAATCGTGGATACATATAGATCCTTAACATACTGAAACGGCTCCCATTATTGGTATCAAACCAATAGCGATTCATACAAGCTAAATCTTCTAATCGAAAATTAGGCCAAAGAAAGAACTTGAGTTTAATTAATTCATTTTTCTCTCTATCAAGGTGTTTACTTTCATCCAAAAATTGACCCCAGCTTTTTATGTTGTTCTCCTGGCAAAATACTGGATTTCTATCCACACCATTCCTATTCTTGAAATTGAAATTTAAAGAATTGAGAATTCTCAATTCTCTACGCCGTCTAGACGATAAAATCATTTCAGGAACAAGCAAATCAAAATGATCCTTATCAACATCTTTTTGTTTTCCGTATCTTTGATTAGTTTGTTGCTTACTCTTCTGAACTAATGAAATACGTATGGCTTGATACATAAGAAATTCTTCCAGATTTTTTATAGAGGAAGTTAATAGGGGTTGGAACGTCAGAAGCAAACCCCATTCCGTCCAGCTAAACGTAGTAGCATCCTCCGAATAATGATACAGCAATGCTTTTGGCGGCACATCTCCCGTTTGTAAATAGGTGAAAATCCTTCGTTTTTGTGGTAAAGGCTCTTTTGTCTTAACCACCATCTGCAGATTGACCATCCCATCGAGCATCTCGTCCCGAGTTTTCGCCGGTAGGTGCAGGCTATAACCCAAAGCCTTCCAAACAAGGCTCTCGAAATTTACTGACCTCGACGAGTCACTCCGGTATTGTGTGTTTTTTTGACTGAACCCTTTTTCATAATCTTCTCTAATAACTTCTTGGATGTCTTCGATGTTTTGACTAACATTTGCTTTTCCTTTCCTTTCTTTTCCTTGACTAACAGTTGCTTTTCCTTTCCTTTCTTTTCCTTGACTAACAGTTGCTTTTCCTTTCCTTTCTTTTCCTTGACTAACAGTTGCTTTTCCTTGACTCAGATTTTCTTCTTCTTTCCTTTCTTTTCCTTGACTAACAGTTGCTTTTCCTTGACTTTCTTTTCCTTGACTAACAGTTGCTTTTCCTTGACTCAGATTTTCTTCTTCTTCTTCTTCTTCTTCTTCTTCTTTTACTTTTAAATTTAAAAGAAGTAACTTCGTAGGTCTAAGCCACGGTTCGGATTGATATTTCTTCTTACGTACCATAAATTCTGGGAAGAACCAATCTTCCTGATTCGAATCTTCCTCATTCGAATTTGCCTTTAAGATTTCTTCATTCATTCCCATCCAATTAAAAAAGCTTTTTTTGTGTTCTTTGATTTTTGGATCCTTTTCGATTTCTGGAGCCAAGAGCCCTTTTGGAAGGATCTGATAAATAAGACCTCTACGCTTAGTCTTCTTTATTTCCAAATTTTCATACTCAATTATTGGCCACTGCATTCTTTCAGAATTCTCAGTCTCAATTCTTTTCGAAGTCTTAGTCTCAATTCTTTTCGAAGTCTTAGTCTCAATTCTTTTCGAAGTCTTAGTCTCAATTCTTTTCGAAGTCTTAGTCTCAATATGGTTAGGGTCGAGCTTTTTCCCGGTCTCCAAATTGAAATTGACTAGATCAAAATCGACTAGATATTTGTGGAAAATCGTCCACTCAAAGTCCAGATATTTTCTTTCAGATTGTTTCTTTCGCATTGTTTTCAGAGACATATAAACCTTGTCTCGATACTTGTCTAGCCAACTCTTGTCTACATAAACCTCGTTTAGATAAGCCCTGCGATACTCAATCGCATTAAAATACCGGGTTATCTGATTCCCCAAGATAGGAATCTTGTCTAGATAATAGTATGCCAACTTCTTGTCGTCTATATAAGGCCTGAAAAAGATTTGGTTGTAGAACCTTCGTTCATAATACTCTAGACGCTCTAGTAAATAGTCTTTTGAAAACATACTGCGAGTATCCCATACATAGTAATCATACTTCTCATAATCCCTGTCTGTATAAGTCTTGTCTAGAAAATTGTATAGATAAGTACTTTCTTGATAAAGCTTGTCTAGAAAGTTCTGTTCTAGTAGAGCAGTAGAATAATCCTTGAAATAAGTCTTGAAAAAAACCTTCTCTGGTATATCAAATAAGTCGATCTCTTGGCTCTTATTTACTGGTAATGGCAATTTCGAAATAGAGGAGTCCTTCTTAGTTTCAGAAGAAATGTATTTATATGCTAAAAGATCATATTTATAGTTTTTCTGAAACTTAGTTTTTTGATTTCTTACTAATGAATATACTTCCGAATCATCGTGTTTTTTTAATGGGTCTTTTGAATCTCCTTTATTTAAATCGTTATTTTGAGGCGTATGACGTCGGTTGAGTGCGCCTATTTGCTCCCAATGAACCTTAGATAAATTGTATTGAGACTGACCTCTTAACCAGTTTTTCCATGGATTCGTTCCAAAATTTCGAAGTTTCTTATGCTTTAATTCGGAATGAAATATTCCCTGTCTTTCAAAAGAATCCTTTATTGCAGTCTTAAGAAAAAAAGACGTTCCGCGATATTGAAGAACAGATCTTAACTTATCACTAACTAGGGTTTGTGATAATTTGTAAAATACATATGCTTGTGACAGGGAAGATAAATTTGGCAAGGAAGCAAATTTCGGAACAATCTGGGGAATTCTTTTTTGATTTGTTTCAGTATTGGAAATGTCTTTCTCAACAAATTTTTTTGTGAAATTGATTCTAGGAATCTTAATTATATATAGAAAGATATCTAGGTATATTTTGTATATTTTTTCAATGCAAATTTTTTGAAAATAATTCCATTTACTTATTAATCGAACAGTTCTTCTTTTGAAAATTTTCCAAAGATTTTTTACATTATTATTTTGCTTTTTGTTGTTAGGACTATTATTTAGTCCTGGAGTTAATTTGTTTTTTTCTTTTGTAATTCTTTCTATTTGATTTTTGATTGTGCTTGTTCTATTAATCAGATTTTGTATTTCTTCTTCTGAATTTGGAGAAGCTATAGATCGAATTTGACTAAATGATTCATTAATTATCTCATTGCTGATTATAGAATCTTTTTCTTTTTGAGTTTCACTCGATTCATCTACTTCTATCCCTTTCAATCTTGTATTTTTTTTTTTCAAAAGTAGGCTTTGTAGAAGCCGTTTTATGGGTTCTTGACGACGTTTTATGCGTTCTTGAAGCCGTTTTATGCTTTCTTTTAGGTTTCCTAGAACGCGAACAAAATCTTGCTTTCTTTTTGGGTTGAAAACGCTTCTTATAAGTCGAAGGGCGCTCGCTTTCAATTTGTCTCCTATTAAGCTTTTCCATTTCGTTTTTATTTCTTTCCAAAGGGGCCCCACAAAAATGGAAAGGGAAGGGTCGGATCGCATATTACCCCAAGGATGGTCAGCTAGTCCCCAGAAAGCCCTTAGAAAACCAGAATCGAGGCTTTGTCTCTCATCCGCTGTGTGCCAAGGTTTCAACTCTAAAGGAAACAAAATTTTGATCTGAAAACCGTATTCCCACCACTCCGCCGGCAAGTTCTTGATGGATATTTCGCCTATAGGCAAACCGTCATCGCTGCATAAAAGATGAATCTCGTTTTCCAAGTCCTTTCTATCCTCATCCCACTCGGGCTCCTGCAAAAATAAGATACGACCAATATTTTTAGCTATTATCGCTAAAGGCAATACAATATATTTTCGCAAATAGGAGTGACAAAGTAATATGATAGCTCTGACTCCTAGCCCATAATAAAGCTCATCCCATGAATCCATTCCCTCCATCCTAAACCGCTCTTCTAGTAAGTTTATTGCTTTGTTTCGTTTTTTGTTCAATTTTTTACCTTCTTTCAATGCTTTGCTTTTTTTTTCGTCTATCTTCCTTTTTGTCTTCCTTTTTGTCGGTTCTTTCTTAGGTCCCTTAAGAGTGAAAAGGTCCCCTTTTTTGATTCCAAACCTAGCGATCAAATTTTTCATTTTCAAAACAAGGGGTCTAAATGCCCTAAAAGAACGAGACAGTCTACTTCTTGCGAAGCCCAAAAAAAGAGGGGAATGCGGAAACATTTCAAACTTTCTTCGAACACTTCCGCTTTTACGCTTTAGGGTGGTCGCAACACCTTTGACATGATCCTGCCACCAAAATTGGTTGCGCGTCATTCTCAAGGTGGCCCGCCACTCGTCCATAACAGGCTGGGCTTTCCCATCGATATCGACGCCGTAGCTGCCAGCGTGAGAATGAGTAAGGCTTTTCTCAAAGGCAATACTAGAAGGGTCTCCCCCACTCTTGCTGAAATTCCTCACAACCTTCCTATTAATCGCTTTAGCAATCTCCGGATCAATATCCTGCTTCTTTGCGTCAAGTTCTTTGATCAATGCCCTTTTTGCGTCAAGTTCTTCGATCAATGCCCTTTCACTATCCTCAGGCAAAATAATGTCATATTTGAATCGTCCTGAGTGAATATCAAAGCACTCATCATCGCCATCCTTATGCCGGTCGACCACAAAGGGTGCACCCCACTCGAACAAAACCTGGCGGAATAATATGTATCCCCAGCGAAGGACGGGTTTTCGGATGGGCTTTCGTACCGCACGTAGGAACCTTAGATAAGTCTTTTTTTTTTTTCGTTTTTTCTGGTTCCAAAAAATGCTTCCCGAAGGCTTAGAAAAAAATTTTGCCAAAGGATTATAAGAGAATTTTCCTTTTGCTCTTAGTTTTCGTGTTTTACTTTTTAGTATCGCGAACATTCTCTCTTCATATGTTGGGGACTCGTACATGCAACCTGGCAAAAGGGTCTCATGAATTTGATTTCGAGCAAGGATTTGCTGAAGTTGAGATTCTGTAGGTTCATCGTCGATTCTTTCACGAGATTGCATGGCATTCTTTTTTCTTCCACGAGATTTACGCGATTGCATTGCATTTTTTTTTCTTCCACGAGATTTTGCAGATTTAATTGCATTGTAGACTTTTTGATGAAATTCATGCAATTGAAGAAGTGCCCTTTTTTCTGCTTCGCGTCGACGTTCCTCTTCTTCTTTGCGTTGACGTTCCTCTTCTTCCTTTTTCTCCTGTTCTTTGCTTTTCGGTGCCTTTTCTTCGCTTGTCTTCTTTTCTTCTTCTTTCTCCTGTTCTTTGCTTTTCGGTGCCTTTTCTTCGCTTGTCTTCTTTTCTTCTTCTTCGCTTGTCTTCTTTTCTTCTTCTTCGCTTGTCTTCTTTTCTTCTTCTTCGCTTGTCTTCTTTTCTTCTTCTTCGCTTGTCTTCTTTTCTTCTTCTTCGCTTGTCTTCTTTTCTTCTTCTTCGCTTGTCTTCTTTTCTTCTTCTTCGCTTGTCTTCTTTTCTTCTTCTTCGCTTGTCTTCTTTTTTGCTTCTTCTTTCTTCTTTTTTGCTTCTTCTTTCTTCTTTTTTTCTTCTTCTTTCTTCTTTTTTTTTGCTTCTTTCTTCTTTTTTTCTTCTTCTTTCTTCTTTTTTTTTGCTTCTTTCTTCCTTTTTGCTTCTTCTTTGGGATCCGCCAGTCGTTTGGGCAACTTTTTGCTTCTTCCACGAGAGGGCCCATTCAACAAAGGATCATACCTTTTGGGTAGGCAGAGGCAGGTTTCATTCATTTTCTCAATACAAACCCGAGTCCTTTTGTCGAGTATATCTAGAAAAAGAAATCCCGTGTCTAGAGCCTGAATTCTCTTTATAAACTCGTTATTTAAGTTGTTTTGTCTTTGTTTGTTCTTATCAAGCCAATCTTGGTCTAGTTTATCAAAGGAGAGTCTTTCTACTGTGGACGAAGATATCATCCCTTTCGTCAGTTCCTTAAAACTAGAAAAACTAGGAGGATCTGTAAAAGATATTCTTGTTTTTCCATCACTTCGGCATGTATCAAAAAAATATTGTGAAGCTTCCTTTCTTACAGCCGCAAAAAAGTGTTCAGTTCCTATGTATCGTCCTGGACGAGTCCATCCAAACGGAGAAAAATTCGGGGCGAAACCGCCGTCCGGGTTTAGGGAGCGGGAGCTTTTTTGATTTTTTTTTTCATACAGATCCGATCCCCAAGCCTTTTTACGAAATTTTTTTGTGACTGGCACTTTTTTTCGTCCAATCTCCTCGTTCTTTTCCTCGTCCGCGTCCATTTTCTTTTCGTCGTCCGCGTCCTTCCAGAAAGTCTCAGCGTCTCGGATTTGGTTGACTTCCCAAAATGGGATCAGTTTTGGGGCTTGGGCTATTGTCAGTGGATGCGGAAAAAGGAAAAAAGGTATTCTGCCTAAATAGTAGGCACAGGTAACAAATACGAAAATAGTCACGAACCGACCCGTGTTTCTCCTCAAGTTTATTAACAGCAAGTACTGAATTTCTGACACAATCCACTGAAAGGTTCGCATAAGGAATTCAAATTCTTCCCCAAGGGACCTAAGAAGGTACTGATAAACCTTCTTTTTGTATTTAGTCCATTCTGACTTCATGTACTTATTAAATTCTGACACACGGTACTGAAAATATGCAAAACGGACCTGAACTTTTGCTCCAAGGTACTTATAAGTGTACTTATCCAATGCTGACACAAGTTCCTTCTTAGAGCTACTCAAAAGATAGATCCGTATCCAGTCGAATAATCTTTTCGTGAATAAAAGGAAACAAATTTGACCAATTAACCAACCAATACAACTACTTGTTACAAATAACATCTTG